TATACTCTATTTATATAATTTATATAGAGTGTGGCGATTCTAATATTCTAATGAACGATTCATGAATATGGATAACGAATCGAAAAATTCTATACAATTCTGAAAAACGGAAAGATCCCGCGAGTCTAATCATACCATTCCATTATATTGACAATTTCAAAAAACTGTTGATACTATGATCATAGTATGAGAGCGGTTGGGCAAGTCGGCCCCCATCGTCTAGTGGTTTAGGACATCTCTCTTTCAAGGAGGCAGCGGGGATTCGAATTCCCCTGGGGGTAGGGTACTACGAAAGGAAGTTGATCATGGATTACCAATAAGCCTAAAGTGGATTCTTCCTGGGTCGATGCCCGAGCGGTTAATGGGGACGGACTGTAAATTCGTTGGCAATATGTCTACGCTGGTTCAAATCCAGCTCGGCCCAATAATTCGCCAATCTACCATGAGATGGTATAACCCCCTTGTCCTTCCGAAATACCCCATACGAAATACGAAGATAAAAAAAAGAATCAAATTTTCTGCTAGATCCCTTATTTCCCTGGGATTGTAGTTCAATTGGTCAGAGCACCGCCCTGTCAAGGCGGAAGCTGCGGGTTCGAGCCCCGTCAGTCCCGACGGATCCAATAAATACATCCATTAATTTCTCCCTTTCTATGAAAGGATGTCAGGGGGCAGAATTCAATTTCCAAAACAAAGGGGCTTTTTTCTTTCCTATTTTTCCATTTTTTTTGAAGGTCCCATCGAAGAAATAACAAACCCTAAACATAGTGATATTAGATCTTTTATACCGGCCTCATCTTTATCAAACTTCTTTGTCTTCGTCTTCCAAAAAATCACAAGGAGTTTAGAACTTAACTCTTTTTTTTTTTTTTTTTCCATTTCACTTTTCTTGTTTGTTTGGGTTTGTAACTATGTGACTAATCGAAGTGGAAGGGCAATCTGATGATACTTCATCAGATGATTGTACAAGGAAGACGTAAGGTACGTTATAGAAAAAAGAAGGGAAACAAATGATAAATAAAGGAATTTTGGATTGATTGGGTCAGGAATCCAAGTTTGGATTCGGTATGGATAAAAGAACTTCCTATGTTATACTATTCAAGTCTCGACGGCGAATTGATTTGATAGCTCAGATATTGTTATTCATGATATTGATCCGATTCAAGATCGTCGAGAGGTAATTCATTCATTGAATTTACAGGCGAAAGGTTTATCATCTCTATGGGATTAAATCCCGAGTTATTGCGAAGTAAAAAAACCGATGAGATTATGGAAGTAAATATTCTTGCATTTATTGCTACTGCACTATTCATTCTAGTTCCTACCGCTTTTCTACTTATCATTTACGTAAAAACAGTCAGTCAAAATGATTAATTCAAATGAATTTTCAAATTTCATTGAATGAAACTTTCCTTCTGAGTTCTTATCAAAAATGGACGAAGTAAAATGAAAAGGATTCCAATTTCGCGTCTTAAATGAAATGAGCGGACTATAATCGGCAGTATTTTATGAATTCGATAGTATGGTAAGAAAGAAAGATTCATCTATTTCTTTCTTACCATACTATCTATCTCTTAGTCTATAAAGTTCTACTCTAGAATAAAGATAGAGGCTTCATTTTATATAGATCAATCTACAATATTCTCTTCATATATGTGTATATCAACTCCCTATATTGACATAGCACCCAATTCTATTTATTTGCTACATCTACTTGTTCCGATCAATCTGAAATAATAGTCTTAACTCTTATCTTAAGATTCGAATTATGATTCGAATTACTAGATTTTTTATGATTTCCAATCTGAATATCGGTATTTATGGAAAGAATCAATGATTGAAAAACGATATGGGCATATATAGGTTACTAAAATCGCGTAGTAATCTTTTTTTTAGTATTCCGACGAAGAAATAATTGATTTAACTATTGACAGGAGGCCCACGGGCACTTCTTCGGATTTCGAAAAGGAAGAGTAAACCTCACCGATTTTTAACGCCCGAACCATGATATGAAATAAGTCGATAAAGCAAAAATCTCCTTTCTAAAATTAGAAACCCAGCGGTAAATGCGCAATATGTGACTCGCCCGAGGCAAGATCTTATTATTGCATAGTCTCTCGTTAGACAACCGCTATGTCTATATCATTTCTCATAGAAAGTGCGTATACACTTAGCAAAACGACTTCTTCTTTGAAGAGTAAAGAGGGATCAAAAAAAGGTCCGGTCTTCCTCAGTATCCATCTAATCTATAAGGATCGTAAGAGCCCCTTAATTGAAATAGAAAATTTCAGAAGAATTAGATTGGAAAAAATTTCCAATCATCTGGATCCCTTTCCTTTCGAAATACAAACATGGGAATCATTGAAATATTTCTTTGATTGAAAGAGTATGATTCCTATCATACATTACTCCATTGGACTCCAATGGAATTGGAAATTCAGATATTTTGATTTTAAATAGTTCAAAACGCGTTGCGGAACGATCTATAAAACAATTGATA